ACCTATAGTACCGTCTTCAAATTCTACTAATTCACCTGCCATTACTTCATCAAGACCATAAATACGAGCAATACCGTCGCCCACTTGAAGTACGGTACCCGTATTTACAATCTTTACTTCCCTGTTATATTGCTCAATACGCTCTCGGATAATATTACTAATCTCGTCGGCTCGAATGGTTACCATGAGTATTTGTTAATTTTTTTTTGAAAAAAAAAGATAATGCCTACGGTAGAAGGGCTAATCGATTATTTCTTTCATCGCCCCAAACATGCCAATATTAGCACTGATGGTACGTAAATGTAACTCCTTGGTTAAACAACGATTCAAAGTTCCTAGAGCTCCTTCTAAGGCTTGGTGAAAAATCCGTTGTCGAACTTGATTAATTGCTCTTTGTTGTTCAAAATGAATCGTTTCATTTTTATAATTTTCTAATTGTTCTAAAGTCTTATAAGTTGAATTAATCAAATTCAATTTTTCTCGTTCTATCTCAGAATAGCCGTTCACTCGAAACTGATCTGCTTCTATTTCTATTTTCTGTAAGCGGGTCCGGGCTTTTTCCAACTGTTCAACGGCCCCCTCACGTAGTTCTTCTGAATTTCGAATAGTATTCAAAATCCTTTGTTTTCGATTATCTAATAAATCACTTAATGAAAGTAGATTATCTTTCCATTCATTGCAAAATTTCCATGATCCCTTCCCGAACCAAACATGAATCTTTCGATTCATTTGGCTCTCACGCTCAATTATTTCAATTACTTATGGTAAATGCCCATATCTTTTGTTACTGGAATGAGCCTATCCTCTCTTCTCGATTAATAATTCATATGCAAAAATAAAAAAAATATCAAAATTAATCAAAAACCAGAATATTTGTAGGACTCTTCTGACCAAACAAGTAATTGTCAGTAAAGTTGTTTCTTGTTTTTTTCTTCAAATCCAACGAATTTACTTTATGCACAGGTTATCGATTCAACATTAGATTAAGAATGAGGGAAATCCCCATTTTTCAAAAAGGAAGGTTCAAATTTTTTTCGACATGAGTGCTCTATACCGAAAAAAATTCCCAACTATTCATTTAGAATCCTTTGATATATTAACATATTAGTAGAAAGAGTACCTTGCTCTGTCTAGACTTCAAACAGTTTAGCTTTAACCATGCTAATGTCCCTACGTTATCAGTTGATAGAGAATCAAAGTATATTTACTGATGAATTGCGAAATGCTATGGTTCTTAAAGATGATTTTTGAATTTATTCAAAAGTAATTCGCAGGATCGTGCACCTTTTCTTTACTAATAAAAAAATGCAGCTGATTCAATTCAGCCTATTCGTGAAATAAACAACTCGCACACACTCCCTTTCCAAAAAAAATCAATACACCAAGGACTAGACTTAGATTTATTGGATTTGTTGCTAAAATATCAGTATTAAACCCGAAACTCCCGGCGGATGGCCAGTGACCCAAAGAAACGAAAGAATCGGTTACATTTTTCATAAGATCTCTCCTTCTCTTATAGACAGAATATTATCTATTTAATTATCATATTTCATAATATTTATAATTTTGATTTTTTTTATTTACTATTTCGAAATTGATTTTATATTTTAGAATTTAAAAATAGTAAATCGAGTCAAAAATATATTCGATTTTTATTAGAAATAGATTTTTTTATTGTAAATTTCTAAAAATTGCTAACTAAGAACAATAGTTAATAGTTATTAGACTTTGATATCAGGTCTAGTGTCAATTTCAACATATCTTCTTTGTTTTTGTTGTTATAACACTTCCTTTAAATTTTAAAATAAACTCATACAGGGTAACGAAGAAAGCGAGAAGGGGAAGGAAGAAAGCGAGTCGGTCTACTAAAATTCCTCATCCTCCAATCAGCCCTTCCCGTGGGTTATTGTACCAATAAAACTAAATATAAATAATTAATTGTTAATTGTAGGAGTTAAATCTTGATATAATTCGAAAAAGCAAGCAGCAAATTCAAAAATTGGCAAAAATGTTATTTTTTAGCAGATTAAACAAAAGGATTCGCAAATAAAAGTGCTAATGCTACAACCAGTCCATAAATTGTTAAAGCTTCCATAAAAGCCAAACTAAGTAATAAAGTACCTCGTATTTTTCCCTCCGCCTCTGGTTGTCTTGCGATACCTTCGACAGCTTGGCCCGCAGCAGTACCTTGACCAACTCCAGGTCCAATAGAAGCAAGCCCAACGGCCAACCCAGCAGCAATAACGGAAGCGGCAGAAATCAATGGATCCATGATAAATTCCTCGCATCAAAAAAAAGAAATGGTTAATGATACAATCAACCACTAAATTATGATTTAATTATTCCATCGATAGATTGTCATCCAGTCAAAGTAACGTAACTAAGAGTTCAAAATTAAAGTAATGAGATTATTGAATCAGCAGAACTGCTTCGATATCAATTTTGTAGTTTCTATCCACAGAGTTTTGGTGAATTCATATAACTTTTTTGTTTTTCCATTTCTTTCTTTGTTCCGAATCAATCATTCTTTAAATTCGAACTCTTCCTTCTTTAATTCTTAATTTAATCTCTTTATTCACTTCACAGTTTCAAACGAAAAAACGAAAAGAAAAACTTTTATTGGAATCCCTATCAAAATTCTTGGTAGTCGCGGGATAGATTAAGATTAGATATATCTATTTGCTCATATATAACTAGCCTAATATTACATATACACACCCTTCTTCCATAACGTAAACCAACTCTTTGTATCTTAAATTCAATTTGAATTCTAAAATCATTTTTTTAGAAATATTTATTTTATAAAGAAAAGTTGTTTATTTTACAGTCATTAGACAGATTTCATAGATTATATATTACATATGTTTGTTTATTTTAATCCCACCCTACTAAACCTAAACAACGCACTTTTTTCATGTTTTGTAAACTCTTCTTTTCCTTTTATTTATCGTTATCTAAAATCGGTACAATCAATCTAATCTAAATGATCTAAATGAATGAATTCAGTAGTCTGAATCATTGCATATAAATAGAAGTTTTACGTTCTTCATGTAATTTAGTTTTTTTCTTTTGGTTAATCGTTGAAAACCGACTGAAATGGGAATCACTTTATAGAATCTTTTTTTATTTACAATGTGCGATTAAACAAAAAAATAAATCAAGAATTCTTATTCAGATTATGACTCCGAAGATTGGGTTGAATAAAATGAACAAAACAATCAAGCCAATCTACAACGAATATTCATTGTAAGAAGATATAAATGAATCAAGCAAATTTTAGATTTTAGGAAAAAGATCTTTTAGATCTCTTTCCTTTTTTTGAATTCCAAAATATTACAAATATCGTAATCTATTTCTTTAGATCGTATAGACTTTATTTGTCTATTTATGTATAGAGTTATGTTTACGAAGTAGATTATTGAGCAAGACATGCATTGCCTTGCATTAAACCGAAGAAGACTATTTCGAAACTTAATTAATGATGCCCCTCCATAGATTCACCTATATAAGCCGCAGCTAAAGTTGAAAAAATAAGAGCCTGAATACCGCTTGTAAATAATCCAAGGAACATAACAGGTATAGGAACCACCAAAGGTACTAAAGAAACAAGAACAACAACTACTAATTCATCCGCTAATATATTTCCGAAAAGTCGAAAGCTAAGTGATAAAGGTTTTGTGAAATCTTCTAAAATATTAATGGGTAAAAGGATTGGAGTTGGTTGAATGTATTTACCGAAATAACCCAATCCTTTTTTACTAAGGCCCGCATAAAAATATGCTATTGACGTAAGTAAAGCTAAAGCAACCGTAGTATTTATATCATTCGTAGGTGCGGCTAACTCTCCATGAGGTAACTTTATAATTTTCCAAGGTAAAAGCGCCCCTGACCAATTAGAAACAAAAATAAATAGAAACAGAGTTCCAATAAAAGGAACCCATGGACCATATTCCTCTCCAATCTGAGTTTTGCTCACGTCTCGAATAAATTCAAGGACATATTCGAAGAAATTCTGACCGTCAGTAGGAACGGTTTGTGGATTTCGAACAGCTACAATAGCTGAACCTAATAAAATAGCAATTACAACCCAAGAAGTAATAAGTACTTGGGCATGAACTTGGAAACCCCCAATTTTCCAATAAAAATGCTGGCCTACTTCCACACCGGATATATCATATAATCCTTTAAATATTTTGATGGAACATGATAGAATATTCATATTATCCTCTGAAAGAAAGAAAACTTTTTAAGAAATTATTTTGATTCCACTATACTATCCTTTTTTACTTGTCCGTGCCCGCTTGAATTGTATATTTTGGATTAAGAACTAATCACATAATATCCCCCGCCTTATTCCTTATTTTTTTTATTTCTTTCGTGCGATTCAGAAATAGAATAAATTAAATAGAGTACCAGATTCCATTAATCTATGGAATTCACAAAATAATTTATTTCTATTATTATTAATCAGAGATTTCGTATATAGCTAGAACGACCCTCACAAATTGCAAATACTAATTTGTTAAAAATAAATCGGATTGAAGCTATCGCGTCATCATTCGCTGGAATCGAAATATCCGCGAGATCCGGGTCGCTGTTTGTATCAATTAAACAAATTGTTGGAATTCCCAAAGTGATACATTCGCGAAGAGCCGTATATTCTTCTTGCTGATCAACGATTATTACAATATCAGGTAACCCCGTCATATATTGAATCCCGCCCAAATATGTTTGCAAATGAGATAACTGTCTCTTCAATTGAACCACATCCCCTTTTGGAAGGCGGTTCAGCCTTCCGGTCTTTTGTTCCATTCTCAAGTCCCTGAACTTTTGAAGTCTCTTTTCTGTAGTGGACCAGTTTGTTAAAATACCGCCGAGCCATTTTTTATTAACATAATGACACCGAGCACTTATTGCAGCCCGCGCTACTGAATCAGCCGCTTTCTTTTTTGTACCAACAATTAAGAATTGTTTTCTCATACTTGCTGCATCAAAAACTAAATCACAAGCTTCCGATAAAAAACGAGCAGTTCTAGTAAGATTTGTAATATGAATACCTTTACGCTTCGCCGAGATATAAGGTGCCATTCTCGGATTCCATTTTCTGGTAGCATGACCAAAATGAACTCCTGCTTCCAGCATTTCGTCCAAATTAATGTTCCAATATTTTCTTATCATTTTTCCCCACACTTCCTCTCTTTTTTTTTTTTCAAAGAAAAAAGGGGAGACGAGGTACCCTTAAATAAATAATTGTTCCGATGGAACCTTCTCTTTTCTCGGAGTTGGGCCTTGATACACGATCCAAGCGATTAATTTCTTTGCTATTTTTTATTACTATTAACAAATTACATATAAATGTAACAAATCACAGGACCCAAAAAAATTCAAAGTACTGATCTTAGAAATCATTCAATCCTATAAACGCTTGTTCTGATGTATCATAGAAATTTTTCGAAATGCAAAAATCAAATAACTTTCTGTGGTGGAATAAAATATCTCTTATTTCCCCTTCGAATAAATTGTTTTTTTGTTTTTTTAAAGAAATGTTCTTACGTTGCTTTGAGCGGTGCACTAATCCTCTGAATCCGGTACCAACGGGTATCATACCACCGAGAACAACGTTTTCTTTCAGACCTTTCAACCAATCAATACGACTGCGGAGAGCTGCTTTTGATAAAACGCGAGCAGTTTCCTGAAAACTCGCCTCGGCTATGAAACTTTGAGTATTCAGCGAGGCTCTCGTTATTCCCAAGAATATGGCTCGGTAACAGATTGCTTCTTCCAAAGCGCGTCCCGTCCGTTCCGCTCGCAACAATCCTATTTGTTCCCCGGGTGAAAAAACATTAGACATTCCATCTTCTGAAACCAAGACTTTTGATGTTATTTGACGTACAATAATTTCGATATGCCTATTATGGATTTGCACCCCCTGGGATCGATAAACCTTTTGAATTTTATTAACCAAAGAGATACGACTTTGCACTATAGTTAGCTCAGCACCGATTAAGAATCTCCAAGGAATTCCAAGAATTCTTGTTATACACCCGTTCCAACCCGCAACTCTCTTTTCTAGGTTTATCGATATTGAATCAATTGAGCGCACTTCTAATACTTGTTCCACTTTTGGAAGACCCTGCGTTATATCACCAGATCTCGATTTTTCATATATAAATGTAACTAACGTATCTCCTTTATAAAGGATTTCTCCATAATGACCATGAACAGTTGCTCCTGTAGTGGCCAAATAAGGCTTAGCCAATCTTAGTCCTATAGAGTCGACGTGAACAATTATAACTTGACCTGATTTTAGGTGTGGTCCATTTTTGGCTATACATACATTTTCACAAATAAACTGTCCCAGATTAATTATTGTGAATGTTTCTTCACAATAATTAGAATGATAATTCTGATGGAGAAAATACCAATTTAATTTTAATGGATGAGAAACGCTGTTATTGCATGGGTCCAGATTAACCATTCTCTGTTTCTCATCCATTAAATAATATTTAAATATTCGAAAAATCCGTTTGCAATTGTCAAGTTTCAAATATTTAGTTACCGAAATCTGATTATGCGTTAGTACATGGTAAAATGAATAAAAATTCGCGATTTGAAGGGCTGTTCCTAAAGGGCCCAAGGAATTCCTAATTGTAATTGTAGGATCTCTTTTAGTTAATTCGTTTATTCCATTGTGATATTTTATCTCGTTTAATAGATCTATTCCAAAACAATTAGATGATGACAAAATTCCCAAAGATTGACATTCCTTTTTTCTATTTCTACTCAATAACGTACTAAAAGTTCCTTGATTTTTTTTAAGTGATTGTTGAATCCGTGCCTTGGAATAAAGGAAATAAAATGGATTAATGTTAGTGTGATCTAACCCATTATCAGAGATCGATTCTGAACTTGAGGGACCATTCCTTTTTCGGCTGATATAGAAAAAATGGGATTTCACTAAGTCGATTCTTAGGAAATCACGAATTAGGCCATTTGTACTTATTTTAACAAAAGAAGCCCGGGCCGCTTCGATAGAAGAACTCTTTTTTTCTTGATCCCAATTCAACACTAAACAAGTACGAACTAATTGAATCCTTGTGTCCGAAATTCCCCGAATTGATTTATCATTTCCATAACCATAAAGAATATAATTGACAACTTGAAGTTTCAAATTCTCTTTTTCCTGCAATAGATCCGAGTAGAAAAGTGTTTCTAAATTTATACCGCCCGCTATTTCATATATGATTACCGGTCGAACCAAAACAAAATACTTTTTCCTGCTAGGTGTGATCCGTTGGACATAGAGCCAATTTTTCACTTTTTTTGATTCCTTCGTATTTGTTTTTACCGGTCCGGGTGATATCAAGATACCACTATATCGAGATATTTTATCTGTTTTTCCCGGAAAATGGATATCTCCAGAAAAGATTTTTAGTTCCATTTTTTTTTTTTTTCGCTCTAGGCGGACCAACCCGCCTACCCGACTTCTTGTATTTAAAGTGATTTGGGTATCTACTCCAATGATACTATTATTTTGTACCATTAGGGAAGAAGATTCAGGTAAAATATAAACTTCCTCGGGAATGAAAAAAAAGCGATCTACTTGCATTTGGTATTTTGGCTTAAATTCTTTGACTCCTCGATATTCAATTAAATCTTCTTTTTCGACAATGGAATGCGCCCCGATAGCCCCATATTTAGTAATTCCTGAACAGTTTCTTCGGTATTGGGGATCATCAAAATAAGCAAAAATACTATTTCCACGGAACATACCATTTATAGGTATTTCAATCGAGATATCAGAGTGGGACATTAGGCCGTTCTCTCGTTCTTGAATCGGTTGGAAGGGCATGATAAATCGATTTCTTCGCTTCTTTGCCAATAAATCAAAATTCTTGTGGGGAATAGCAGGATATACGAGATTATAATGACCAGTACAGAGGATTCGATTAAGTTCTGAATAATCAGAAACCCTCCCTTCTTTTTTACCCGAAAGATCTAAACTAAAGAATTTGTGTTTAACTTGATCATTTTTTATTGAAGGATTCGAAATATAACTTTTTTCGACAGAAAGAGAATGAATGTTCATTTGATCTTGATCCTTGTGTAGCGAAAACGGGATTATACTGGATCTACGCGAATCCCCTGATAATATCCATAAATGGCTTGTTTTTGGTAAGAGATGGACATTACTATATCTAAATTCAGGTGCATGGTATACATCGGTACTCCAGTGCATTTCCCCTTCTGAATCGCAATAAATATGTTTTCGAACCCTTTCTGTAAAATTCAAAGTGTACGTTCTCGCGCGAATTTCAGCAATCACTTGTTCTGATTCTACATATTGGTCATTTTGAACTAAAAGAAAACTTTTTGGTGGAATAGTCACGTTCTGTATAATATCTTGACTTTCAATAGTTATATCCAAGTCTATATAACATAGAAAAGCGGGATGCCCGTGACGTGTACGTGTAGGATGAACCAAATGCTCATTAAATTTTATTTTTCCATTAGAGGGAGCTCGTACATGTTCTGCGGTACCCCCCGTGAATACTCCACCCGTATGAAACGTTCTTAATGTTAGTTGAGTACCCGGTTCTCCAATGGATTGACCCGCAATAATACCTACAGCTTCTCCCAATTCCACCAAGTCACCATAAGTGGAACTCCGACCATAACATAATCGACAGATCCAAGATGTGCTTCTACAAGTAAAAGAAGTTCGAATAGATATCGGTTGTGTTCGAAAGGTTATGAATCGATTGACAAGCCCAATCCCAATATCTTGATTTCGAATGGCAATACATCGCGGACCCATATATATATTGTCTGCTAATACACGACCAATTAATGTTTGGATAAAAATTCTGTCCGACATCATCCCATTTCGAGGACTCACAGGGATACCTCGGGTGGTGCCACAATCAGTTCGACGTACAACAACGTGTTGAACTACTTCAACAAGTCTGCGTGTAAGATATCCAGCATCTGATGTTCGTACAGCAGTATCCACAACCCCTTTTCGGGCTCCATAGCAAGAAATGATATATTCTGTTAAAGACAGCCCTTCGCGTAAATTGCTTTGAATGGGTAAATCAATCATTTGTCCTTGTGGATCCGACATTAATCCTCTCATACCTACTAATTGGTGTACTTGAGATGCATTTCCCCTAGCTCCCGAGAAAGACATTATATGAACTGGATTAAAGGATTCTGTCATCCTAAAATTTTGGTTCATTTCTTGTCGCAAGTATTCACTTGTAGCATACCATATTTCAATGGATTGGCGTAATTTTTCTATCGCGTGTACGTTTCCATAATGGTGGTGTTTTTCAAAAATAAAACTTTGTTGTTCAGCATCTTGGACTAGCCATCCTTTAGAGGGTATTGTTAAAAGATCATCAATTCCTAATGAAATGGATGTAGCAGTAGCTTGCTGGAAACCCAGAGACTTTAATTGATCCAAGATGTGTGATGTATATGCCATTCCAAAGTGATCTATTAATCTGCTAATAAGTCGTTTGATACCAGTTCCATCTATCACTTTATTGTGAAAGACCAGATTGGCCCCTTCGGCCATAACTACCTCCATATTCTACTGAGTAGGGTTCGACAGTGGATTTGAAGTCAATGATTCGAAAACTTCCTTTTCTCGACTTGATTCGCGTAGAAATTCGGGAAATATGGTCCTAGTTGAACCAAAGGGATCTGAGAATTCACACCGATGTCATAGAATTATTTAACTTAGATTCCTATTAAATTAGGTACCGCTGAGGAAGCTTGGCAAAACCCTTGTATCGCTTCTTCGATTTCTCGATAAAGAGAAATCTGACCAACAGTGGTTCGAATGTATATACAAAGAATTTGTTTTTTTACACTTTTTACTATTAGATAGTGTCCATAAATCTCATGATAGGTACCAAAAGGTTCATAGTGACCTTCGACAAGAGCTTCTCTTGAAACAATAAGGCGTTGATCTAGATTCCACCGGAGCCACAAA